GATTTCGATTTCTAAAAAAAAATTCTCTACTTTTTGAATTTCTATGTGCATGAAACTACTATAGTATCATACATTTTATTATTTTATACTTTATTCTTATACTTTATCCGTTTTATTGCCATCTTTGTTATATTTCTTTTTCTTTCAGATGAATACAAAAACCCCAAGTATGCCCTTTCACAGGACAAAGCAAGAAAGGTACTTCGAATATTTTTTCGATTTACTTTATGTCTGTGAGATAGAAAGAGAATTTTTTCTCTATTATAAAATACAATACACAATATTAAATAATAGGTAATAGGATATTTTCAATAAAATAAAAGTGGTTTTCTCCCACCTAATTCTACATTATATTATCGGAATAAAGATATTGTATGCATCGATATTGAAATATTTGGTACATGAAGCCATGATCCACTAGATATATCAATCTTATTATATAGAAATCTTCTATGCGGAATCCAAAAAAGTAAAATATGAAAATGAAAGAAAAAGGCGGATGGATCCGCTGTTCCAATTTCATCTATATCGAATTTGAATATCAGAATAGTGGATAGAATCCTGATTCAATAGGTTAGGTCCACTTACTTTTTCTTTTGTTTATTTCTAATCTTTACAATTGATTTTTTATTTGATTGGGTTGGACAAAAAATTGGGCGATTTAATAGCGAACTTATCATTATTTATTTTTAATATAATAAACAGATGAGAAACTCTATAACTCTAATTAATCTACTATAAACCATTCGAACTTATTCGAATTAAATTCAAAATTTTATTATAGATCTAGAGTTTTTTACTTTAAACTCTATTTATTACAGATATCAATAATATCTATATTCCCCCTTTCAATCTATTCTCCTAGAAATACTACCATTGAAGTTTTATGAAAAAAGGGCAAAGCCCCCTATCGGATTTGAACCGATGACTTACGCCTTACCATGGCGTTACTCTACCGCTGAGTTAAAAGGGCTTCCATTCCTAAACGAGCCAGCATGTAAATAATATATATCTATAAAAATGGATTCCAAATCTAATCTATCTAAAGTAAATAAAAATCGAAATAGATTCGAATCAAATTCTTATATGAAGGAAACTTATAATAATTCATTCATAAACGAGAAATTGCATTTACCTAATGAATAGAAACTCAATTAGTGAATATATATTAGCGAATATAGGCAATTAGTCAATTTCTTAAGAAATTTCTAGACCTTAGAGAATTCTTTAATAATGAAATTCTATTGAAATTAGAATAAATTAGAATATTAGAATGAATAATGGAATAATGGTGATTAGAATGAACCATTCATGAATAGAAAAGAAATGAGGAATCATCAAAGAGGGAAAGATCTTTTGAATGTAGTTCTACCCTTTCGTTATATTGACAATTTCAAAAAAACTGTTCATACTATGAGCATAGTATGCTGACAAATTGTGCCCCCATCGTCTAGTGGTTTAGGACATCTCTCTTTCAAGGAGGCAACGGGGATTCAACTTCCCCTGGGGGTGGGGTATTACGAAAGGAAGTGGATCGGGAATTATTAAGAAATATAGAATTTCTTCTTCCTGGGTCGATGCCCGAGCGGTTAATGGGGACGGACTGTAAATTCGTTGGCAATATGTCTACGCTGGTTCAAATCCAGCTCGGCCCAATAATTCACTGATCCGCCATGAAATCATATTACCTTCTTGTTCCGTTTTATTCTGTTTTCTAGAAATGCTTGATACAAAAAACTAAAAAGACAAAAAAAAGAAAGTAAATAAAATACAAGTAAAGATATAACAGAAATTTGGATTTCTTTTTTTTGTCGTTTTTTCCTACAAATTCTGATCTTGTTAATGACCTAGATTCATATCAAGATTTCTAAATAGAAAGTCTAAGAAAAAGAATAATATAAAGATAGAAAGAAAAAATAAACCTTCAATCTTTTCATTGAAAGATTGATTATCAATCGATTTTATTTATTTGAAATAACGAAAAGATGACTAGTAATTTGTGTCATTATAACTAAAGTGGATATCCATATGGATATCCATATTACCACTCGCCTCTCTCTTATAACGAGGCCGATTCCAATTCCAATAAGAATTGCTGTACACTTTCTTTATTTTATATTTTAGTTTCTTGGGATTGTAGTTCAATTGGTCAGAGCACCGCCCTGTCAAGGCGGAAGTTGCGGGTTCGAGCCCCGTCAGTCCCGATGGATTCAAATCCAATAATCCAACCAAAAAAATATATCAATTACGCTTTCGATTTTTTTGTCTCTAAAAAGGAGACAAATAGTAGAATTTTTTTTCTCAAAGAGAAGGGGGTCCCTCCCTTTTATTTTTATTACTTTTTTTTCATCAAAGTAAATAGAAAAATGGGAATTCCACTTTTTTTAACTAGTTAAACTAGTTAAAAAAATAGTGACGGAGACGGATCGAGACAGAATATCCAGGATTTCAAGAGATACCGCGCCGAGTTTGGCTTTTTCGATTTCTCCCAACCTGCGTAATGAAATCGCATCGAGTACCATATCTTATCTTTGCCGATAGTACATACACTAATCAAATTTTTCTTTGTACGATGCAAGATGAATGGAATTTCTTTGAAATTCTTTTAATTGGAAAAATCTCTTCTTTTTTGACTCCGATTTTGCTCAATTACTAATTTGAATTTGAAATAATCTATCTCATTCAAATTGTACACTAAAGTTTTGCTATATTCTATTTATTCCATTACTAATCTTTATCACACCTTTTTCCAATAAGATTAGATAAGGAGTTTAGAACTTCACTTCCCTTTCTCCATTTCGCTTCTATTATTTGTTTGGATTTGTTTGGAACCAATGTAAGTGGAAAGGAGGTTAGATGATACTTGGTGAACTGATTGGATAAAGAAGGCATATAGTCGTTTTTTATAGAAAAAAAGAATCAAAAAGAATTTGAAAGAAAATTCAAAAATGAAAATAAAGTAACGAAATTCTCGATTGGGTCAAGAATCCTTTTTTGGATTCGGTATGAATAAACGATCTTTCTATGTTATACTATTCAATTCTCGACGAGGAATCCATTTGATAGGTTAGGTATTCTTATTCATGATATTTATCCGATTCGATATTATCGAGATAGAATTTATCTCATTGAATTTAGAGGCAAAAAAATTATCATCTCTATGGGATTAAATCCCGAGTTATTGTGAAGTAAAGAAAAATAAAAGGATGAGATTATGGAAGTCAATATTCTCGCATTTATTGCTACTGCACTGTTCATTCTAGTTCCTACTGCTTTTTTACTTATAATATATGTAAAAACTGTTAGTCAAAGTAATTAATTTGAACGCAAGTTAACATTTTCGTTTTTAATTAATATCAATGATTAAAAAGAGAAACAAAAAGGATTCCAAATTTTGATTTTAGCTGAAATGTGCTGTACGGACTAGAATCAGCAGTATCCTATGAGATTCGATAGTATGGGTAGAAAAAAATATATATTTCTTTACTGCCCATACTATCTATTTTTTTTATTCGAGTTTAGAAAGTTGTACTGTATAAAGATATAGGGTTAATAGAAATCAATCGAAAATGGCATCTTCATTTTTATATATTTAGATATTAATGAACTATATGGAATGTACATAAGGTCCCAATTCGATTTCTTTTCCTCATCCATTTGATTTGTGTTCATTCGAATTAATCTTATTCTCAAATAGTCGAGGGGTACTTCTGGCTCTTACGATTCGAATTCCTGGAATTCTGTGATTATTTTGAATTTCCTATTGAAATTTGAATAGGAATCCTCGAGTCTATTGAAATAATCAAAGAAAAGGAAAAAAAGAGTCTAGATATATTCTATTAAGAATAGAAAATCCAAAAATCTTTTTTTAGCATTCTTAAGTGATTAAACGATTATCAAATCATCCAAAGAATGGAGTTTTAGAAAAACTTTTCAGATTTTGTGGAAAAGCATTAGTAAACTCCGGCGGTTTTGAATCTTTGAATCATGATATGAAATGAGTCAAGTCAATAAAGTAAAGCATAAAGAAATAGGATTTCAAAAATACTAAATCAAATAGTAAAGTTAAGTAATAAGCACGCAACGACATATGCGACTTCTTTAAGAAAATATCTTAAAATGTGTATTATCTCGTTGGAGGACCACTATGTATATCTGATTCCCCACGGAAATCATTTACATTTAAATAGAATTAAATAACTTGAAATTTTCAAAAGGAAAGACTTTCTTTTATCTTTGAACAAGAAAAAGCCAAACAAATAAAAAGTCAAAAAGGGTTCCTCTATTCCTACTAGAAATGTCAATATATAACTCTGGTAAGGATCCGTTTAGCGAAATAGAAAATTTAAGAAGAATTTGTTTGGAATAAATTTTCCCTCATTTTGATTTCTTTTACTTTCTAAATATGAAAGACTAAATATGAAAGACGGGAATCATTCAACTATTTGTTTGATTAGGATTCTATTATAAAGGGTCTTTTTCGTCTATTCTTGAAAAGAATAGATTATTCAACCCAAATCCGACTCCAATAGAATTTCGAAATGAAGATTTTTTTAATTCAATTTCGAAATTTGCAAGAATTTCGAAATTGAATTAATTGAATTGAAAAGTCTTTGCAGAATGATCTATAAAACAATTGATAGAGTTCAATTTCTCAACTCAATTAGGAGTACCCCTAGAGTCCACTTCTTCCCCATACTACGAGTGAAAGGGAAAATGTAAAGACTACCATTAAAGCAGCCCAAGCGAGACTTACTATATCCATGTGAATTATGTCCCCTATCTCTATGAATATGAAGATATTTTTCCAGTATTGTTTACTTTGTTTATTGTTCACTAATAATAGTAGTCGAATCACCGGTGTGGAGTCAAAAAAAAAGATTTTGACTAATGCCATTGATGAAATAATACAAAAAATCCAATTTATCTTAAGAAGTTCTTATTATATTATTTTTTGTTTTGGTAGAATCGGTAAAGATGAAGCACAAATAAAAATAGGCAGTGACCAGTCTCAAGGGTCCTTTTTTTCCTCCGCGTGCTGATTGGGAAGCAATTGCAGCAGTTATATCAGCAAAACCAACTAAGGCATTTCGTGTCTTTTGTTGATCAGACGAGGCGACACCCAAGATTCGAACTGGGGAACGAGGAGTTGCAGTCCTTCGCCTTACCACTCGGCCATGCCGCCCAATAACTATTGACTGTGAATTCGAACCATTCTTAGATTTGAATCTAGCGTTTCATTTCCTTATGAATATATAATGAATATGGAACTATTTAGTATTGATTCTTTCCAATCAAGAAATCCTTCTCTTCTCTGTTTAAGATATATTGTAATAGAAGATAGATAGATTTGTCAACCCCAGAACTTAACGAATATCTAATGGTAAATCTTAGATTTCTGTTCAATGAAAATTGAAATAGAAAATGGATTCTATGGGTTTTGCCAGAACACGACATCCGCTGTCCAGAATCGAACTGCAATAACAGGGGAGACATAATATCTATATATAAAGAACTATCCTTATATTTATATATAAAGAACTATCTGCGGTTTCATAAAACCCTCTTCCGCGCTTCAATCGTATTATAACGACCTCTATAAAAATAGAAAAAAAATAGATAAAAAAATATCTCTTCTGCGCGGACCTTTTTTTTTTAACTAAAACTAAAAAGATAAAAAGGGAAATTCACGAAAAAAGCTAAGTGCTATAAAGAATCCACTTTATATTGTTTCTTATTATTGGGTCTTTATCTTATCGAAGAGATAAAATCGGGATCATTTATTTTACTGTTATCAAATCCTATTAGAATTGGAATATGTAAAACATGTAATATCATAACATAATAATCGTAGAAATGGAATTCCCTTTTCTTTTGTTATTCTATACAAAACTTCATAAGTCTAACTTAATAAGTTAAGTGGAATTTTGCAATTGCTTTCTAGTTGTATTTGTTGGAAATTCCAATTTGAGTCTATAATTCTCCCTGTTCATATATATTTCATACATTCCCTATTCATATATGGATTAGATCAACTTTTATGTCATTCCGTAACGAGAATCGAAATTTCATTATTGCCGGATCGACCTATATAATTGAATGAAAAACGACTGAATAATGGAATTCTTTTATCAACAAATGGGAAATTAAAAATGCTTAGAGATGAAAATGAGGGATTGTCTGTAATACCTGCATTTAATCAGATACAATTTGAAGGATTTTGTAGGTTCATTGATCAGGGCTTAAGAGAAGAACTTTCTAAGTTTCCAAAAATAGAAGATCCAGATCAAGAAATTGAATTTCAATTATTTGTGGAAACATATCAATTACTAGAACCTTTGATAAAAGAAAGAGATGCTGTATATGAATCACTTACATATTCTTCTGAATTCTATGTATCCGCAGCATTAATTTGGAAAGGCAGTAGGGATATGCAAGAACAAACCCTTTTTCTTGGAAACATTCCTCTAATGAATTCCCTGGGAACTTCTATAGTAAATGGAATATACAGAATTGTAATTAATCAAATATTGCAAAGCCCCGGTATTTATTACCGGTCAGAATCGAACTATAAAGGAATTTTGGTCTATGTTGGCACAATAATATCAGATTGGGGAGGAAGAGTAGAATTACAGATTGATAGAAAAAGGAGAATGTGGGTTCGTGTGAGTAGGAAACAGAAAATATCTATTCTAGTTCTATCATCAGCTATGGGGTTGAATCTAAAAGAAATTCTAGAGAATGTGTGTTACCCTGAAATTTTCTTGTCTTTCCTTAATGATAAGGAGAAAAACGAAATTGGGTCAAAAGAAAATGCTATTTTAGAGTTTTATGAACAATTTATTTGTGTAGGCGGAGATCCAGTATTTTCTGAATCCTTATGTAAAGAATTACAAAAGAAATTTTTTCAGCAAAGATGTGAATTAGGAAGGATTGGTCGACTAAATATGAACGAGAGACTAAATCTTCATATACCGCATAACAATATTTTTTTGTTACCGAGAGATATCTTGGCAGCTGCGGATCATTTAATTGAAATGAAATTAGGAATGGATACGCCTAGCGACATGAATCATTTAAAAAATAAACGTATTCGTTCGGTAGCGGATCTATTACAAGATCAATTCGGATTGGCTCTGGTTCGTTTAGAAAATGTGGTTAAACGAACTCTTTATAGAGCAGTTAAACAGAAATTAATACCAACCCCTAAAAATTTGGTAACTCCAATTCCATTAACAACCACTTATGAATCCTTTTTCGGATTACACCCATTATCTCAAGTTTTGGATCGAACTAATCCACTGACACAAATATTTCATGCGAGAAGATTGAGTTATTTGGGCCCCGGAGGATTGACAGCGCGAACCGCTAATTTTGGGATGCGAAATATCCATCCTAGTCACTATGGGCGTATTTGCCCAATTGACACGTCTGAAGGAATCAATGTTGGACTTATCGGATCGTTAACGATTCATGCCAAGATTGGTCATTGGGGGTCTT